ACCATTCCTCGAAAGCAGTTTTGACGGGATCCCTATCTACCAAAATTTTGACTTCTGGTTCCGGCGAACGAATAATCATTGAGTCCTCCTCTTTCCGGACAAGACATACAAAAAGACCTGCCAATAGTCAAGTAATTAGTGAACCTATGAGAGATTTTTAGAATTCGTTTTTTTAGTTTCTGGCCCCCATCTCTCTAGTTTCTTTAGTAATTTACTAGAAAAATTATGATCTCGAAGTGCAAGTCTTTGGATCTATCATGACATAGACACGGGGTGCTCGACGGACTTTTTTCAGATTCTAAAACCTTTTCGGGGTTTTGGATTGCCATAATGACTAATGACTAAGATCGAGTGATTTGGAATCGAATAAGAGTGATTTGGAATCGAATAAGTATGTATAAGTATAGAATAATTAAGATTTTCCTTCTCATATCTTTAAATTGTTTAATTTGAAAGATTATATAGCTTTAATTTGGAAACATAAACATAATAGGCTGCTGGGTTGCACAAAAAAATCATTATAAATAAGAAAGATCTCGATATCTATATTTAGTCATTTGAGGACCTTTCTTTTTCTAATTTGATATAAAATATCAATTTCAAATATTAATTTGTATAAATAGCTAATAGATGTATAAAAAATGAAAAAAAAAATAGATTCTGTACTTTATCTGTGTATTCTTTATCCCTACGAAATCCCATAAAAAATCTAACGACCCGAGAAGGGATATAATGAAATTCTTTGATTAGTTCTTTCCAGAAGAAAAGAATAATTCCTTTTTATTTGAGTAATGAGCCAAGATGAATTAGAACAAATAAATGGAAATAATTAACTTTTATTCGAAACGCCCTGTTATTTTCAACCAATTATGCGCTTCAATATAATTACCAGGAGTAAGCGCTATAGCTTGTTTCCAATACTCAGCAGCTTGATCGAACCAAGCCTCCGCAATTTCCGAATCACCCTGTCGAATGGCCTGTTCTCCCCGGTCGGAATAGGTGGTTCAATTCCTTCCCTTAGAACCGTACTTGAGAGTTTTCTACCTCATACGGCTCGGCAATCAATTCTTTTGGCTTTTTTGGTGTCCTTTTTACCTATTGAACGGAATGAGATTTCTCATGTATCTATCCCATTTCTCGGGTTAACCAAAAGGGGTTAATCACATGAGTTTCAAACTTTCATTTTGATTAATAATCAGTTTTAGTTTTATCTTTTCTCCCACCTTCAGAAGAATAAAACATAGGCATTTCTTCTCATAGTTAGTATTTTCTGCAAGGTAACTATCCCGGGTTCATATCAAAATTTATATAGAATCTTTGAAAAAGGCTTTCCTTCGGAAGATAAGAAAGAAAAGACTTACTATCTTTGGGATCTGATCCTACACCGCCGCTCAATGCCTTAGTGGATCGACTCTATTACATAAGTTAATTCCTAACTTTGATCTGTTTGATATTATATGTAGGCATAAGTAAGCAGTTCTTAATAGATTGGCTCAAAACCTCGTTAATTGATCTTTACGGTGCTTTCTTCTATCAATTAGATCTTTTTTTTTATCCATAGAATAAAGTATCTAGGCATATCCTTTTTCTTCTGATTTTGACTTCTATGAAGTTTCTTTCTTTACTACAGCTCATAAAAATCGTTGTTTTGGACGATGCATATGTAGCGAGCCCCTTATTATGTTTATGTACTAGCGGATGTGATCCTTCTTTTTCTTTCTATAGTGGAGATAGTCGCACGTAATGACAGATCACGGCCATATTATTAAAAGCTTGTGGTAAGAATGGGTTTCGCTCGAGTGCTCTAAAATAATATTCTAAAGCTTGAGTATGGTTTCCATTACTTGTGTGAATAAGACCTATGTTATAGAGTATATAACTTCGATCATAGGGATCAATTTCTAGTCGCATAGCTTCATAATAATTCTGTAAAGCTTCCGCATAATTTCCTTCGGATTGAGCTGACATCCGTTACGGTCGTCATTCGATTCAAAGAATCTCCGTTCCAGAACCGTACGTGAGATTTTCATCTCATACGGCTCCTCCCTTAATATGCATAATGAAAATAATAAATATACGGAATCAAAAAAGATTAAAATATTCTCATTATGAACCGAGCAGGGCTAGTGTTTTTACAAAAAATATCTAGCCAACCTTTCTGTAATAGGGTTTTTATTAATATCAAACGTCTGGATACTAGATAGAAAAGGTAACTCCAACAATTCCTTTGTCCTCAACGCCTCCTAATTTCCAGGAAAAGGTCACTTCAACAATCTTCGATGGTTATACGGGTATCCAAAGTACGAACGAGATGGATGTATGTTGTCCCAACCATTCTTGTTAGTTCCAATCCAGATCAAGGAAGGGGGGGGGTAAGTAATTTTTAACAAAGTTTTCGTGTTGTCGATTTCTAGGTGTAGTGATTTTTCCCCTATGCCACCTATTGGTACTACTTACTAGTAAAGTAGGACGTAGTACAGAACCTATAGGTGTAACCTCTCGCTCAATACTAAAATCGATAATTGAAGCATAGCATCTGAGGCTGCTGCATCAATCGGGGATACACGACAGAAGGAATTGTTCTATTTCTAAACTTCACCTTCAACAAGCGTAGGTTTATTTCAATATTATAGAATAATAATCTTTTTTCTTTCTATCCTCTTCTGAATCATGTGCTTTTTCCGTCAGACTAGGAGCAGTAAAAAAAAAAAAAAGAATCAAATCACACCATCTCTGTAATAGGTAAATGCCTCCCTTTCTCCTGAAGTTGTCGGAATTATTCGTAATAAGATATTGGCCACAATTGAAAAGGTCTTATCAATAAAATTTCCCGATCTAGACATAGATAGCAATCCATTCTATAAAAATTCTTCTTATTACCTCCTGTTTGTGTGAAAATAATCCCACAAACAAAGGATTTGTACAGTACAAAATAACATAAAAACAGATTCATTTTCAAAAAGAATAAAAAAAAAAAAAATGAAATAAAGAAACGAATCCTCACTCATTTTCAAATATTGAAATTGTTCCTTATTTAAGGAATAAATAAGAAATATTTGAATTCTATTCGAATGCATTCGAACCCAATCCAACATACTAATATATCAATGAAAGGAATTATTACGATTTCATCGAAGCAGAAGAATCAAGGAATTTTTTCTATAGATGGGGTTGAAGGGTTTTAATTGAATTATGATCTAAAAAAGGCAAAGGAATCGAATAATTATTCTATGATGTAAATAGAATATCCGTTTATTTTATTTTTTTTTTTTAGCTAGAATTCGTTGGTCGGTCCTACCTATTCAAATGAAAATCGAATCTAAATATGAATGAATGCCTCGCTATTCATTCGGTTTATGAGGCATAATCCTTGTGTAGGAGAGATGGCCGAGTGGTTCAAGGCGTAGCATTGGAACTGCTATGTAGGCTTTTGTTTACCGAGGGTTCGAATCCCTCTCTTTCCGTATTTTCACCCAATTTGCTAACATTCTTGACTGTAACAAATCAAACAACAAAGGATATAAATATTCTAACAAGCCCTTACTTTACTTTTTTGATATATTTTTTATATTCTTAATTGCTATGGTACGTCAAATACTGGAAAGAGTAGACAAGAAGTGAAAAAAAAACATCTCTGCCGACCTATGCCTACATGAATGGGAAAAATCCGGATCAAAACCTTGACTTTAACCTCTTGAATTAAGTTAATTTACTTCGGCGAAGGGGTGGGAGTTGCTCGAACCCTTTGCTTTCTATTTGATTTAGGATTTATGGTTTAGTTTGACGGGAATAATATTCTACAACTAGCACTTCATTTATTTTCAAACCGACCCACTTACTATCTATTATTTGATTCACTAATCCTTTATATGGGAATGGGTGAAGAGTCAAATGTTTTGGCAATTTCTTGCGAGAGGGCGAATCAAGGTAATTTTGAATTAGATCTCTGGATTTTTGTGTATCCCTCGCCATAATAATATCTTGGGGTTTGCAACGATAACTTGGTATATCTACTATACGACCATTAACTAAAATATGTCTATGGTTAACTAATTGGCGTGCTCCGGGAATAGTTGGAGCCATACCCAATCGAAAAAGGATGTTATCCAAACGCATTTCAAGCAATTGTAGTAAAACCTGACCGGTTTGCCCTTTGGCTTTTCTGGCGATACGGACGTAATTAAGTAATTGTTGTTCTGTAATACCATAATGAAACCGTAATTTTTGTTTTTCTTCTAGACGAATAAGATATTGAGCTTTTCTACCGGAACGCCATTTTGTTCTAAGATCACTTCCGGCTCTAGGGTTTTTATTAGTTAGTCCCGGCAAAGCCCCCAGACGGCATATTTTTTTGAAACGAGGTCCTCGGTAACGCGACATAAAGACTCCTTTTTTTTCATTGACGTTTTACAGAAAAAACGAAACCTAATTTAAAACTGAACTAAAAGATAAATGAAGCGAAATCCACTGAAGTATTTTACTTCAAAGAATAACGGGATGAATTGAATAAATATCCGAACCATTTTTTTGTATTAATGTATTTTTATTGTATGTATTAATATTGTATTAATGTATTTAAGTAAATATTGAAATAATAAAGATTTTTCCGGATTTGTTCTACAGAGATTTCACCCTTTCCCCCCCCTTTTTATTCATAGTTGTAAGTAAGTTTATACGACATAATCGATTGATAATCCCTGGAAATTGGTTGGAAAGGTGAAAGGCGTTTTAATCTTTCTTTTATTTCAAAGAAAGATTATCAATTATGTAAAAAATCGAACAAAGAACAAATACAAATAGAGAAAAAAGCCGGCTATCGGAATCGAACCGATGACCATCGCATTACAAATGCGATGCTCTAACCTCTGAGCTAAGCAGGCTCGCAGAAATTGTTCATGCATAGGAATTTAATAAACTCTATCTTAGCTGTTAACCATTCATTTGAATTCTTGTTTATTAGACTATTATTAGAAAATTCAAATAAATATTTATTTGAATATATAGCATAAAACATAAAACGATTATTATAGAATAATTTTTAGTTATTACAATTAACTATGTTTTTCTTTATGTTTATGAATAAAAAAAGATTTGAATTAGATAGTCAATTTTTTTTTATTCAAATAAATGATATTTTCAATTTTCTTATTCTAAATTATTATAGAATTTTCTATTTTATAATATATATATATTATACGTTTTATTTACTAAAATTTAGTATATTTCTTTTTTTTATATAGTATATTCTTTATTTTTTTCTAAGTAGAATAGTTTCTTTATTATTTATCTTTCTATATTCTTTTTTATTCTTCTTCGAGAACAATTGTATTTATTAGTAAATTTAATTAGAATTTGAGTTAGAAAAGTCTGTTCCAAGAAAGCCTAAGGAAAGGATAGTTTTAGAATAAAAGAAAAAAAAAGAATCGACCTTTTGAGTATTCCAAATTGCGTGGTAAGATGAAAGTAAAGGGAATAGATATATGGATATCTATTGAATTCTAGATACAGAAATGATATAATCTTTTCTGATTGGACCAACTACGGTACGGGCTCCCCGTAAAGATGACAGAAGATAAAAAAAAAAATAGAAAGAACTTTCGGTATAGGAATCATTATCAAATCCAATGAATTAAATAGTTCCGGCATAAATGAAAAAAGAAAGGGGGAGGACATCACAAGAAAATACTAATTTTCAAACCAAAAGGGGATATGGCGAAATCGGTAGACGCTACGGACTTAATTTGCTTGAGCCTTAGTATGGAAACCTACTAAGTGAAAACTTTCAAATTCAGAGAAACCCTGGAATTAATAAAAAAGGGCAATCCTGAGCCAACTCCTTTTTTTTCCAAAAACAAAGACAAATTCAGGGTTTCTAAGGTTCGAATACAAAAAAGGGATAGGTGCAGAGACTCAAAGGAAGCTGTTCTAACAAATGGGGTTGACTGCCCTGTTCTCAAAATTCTCCCATCGAAAATATAAACAAAACAAAAAGGGCGAAGAATAAACGTATACTATATATACGTACTTCAATACTATATCAAATGATTAATAACGAACGACCCGAATCCCTTTTTTTATATAAAAATTTTATATAAAAAAGATGGAAGAATTATTTGGAATCGATTCAAAATTAAAATAAAGAATCGAATATTCATAAAATTATTCACTCCAGAGTCTGATCGATTTTTTGAAGAACTGATTAATCGGACGAGAATAAAGATAGAGTCCCATTCTACATGTCAATACTGACAACAATGAAATTGAGAGTAAGAGGAAAATCCGTCGACTTTAAAAATCGTGAGGGTTCAAGTCCCTCTATCCCCAAAAGCTCATTGGACCCCTTTGAAAACCAGTTATTTTCTTTTTTCATTAACAGTTCAAAAGTGCTGATCTTTTTTTTTTATTTTATTTTAATTTAAGGATTCAAACAATTTCGAGTCCTAAATAAGACTTTGTCATACTTTTTCGTCCTTTTAATTGACATAGACCCAAGTTATCTAGTAAAATGAATAGATGATGCGTTGGGAATGGCCGGGATAGCTCAGTTGGTAGAGCAGAGGACTGAAAATCCTCGTGCCACCAGTTCAAATCTGGTTCCTGGCACATGATTTATTTTGATGAGTATCCTTTCTACAAATTCAAATTAATTGATATGGATCGATCTACATATGTTTGAATCCTCTAGATCACGACACATACGTAACTTATTTATCTAGTTATCATGCGATATACCCGATCCTTTTTATAAATGTGGAATGTCATTGAGTATATGAAATTTGGATTCTTTTTTTTTCTTCTTTTTTATTTGTTCATATGATGTCTCCTCTCATTCAAAATGAATATTAATAAATTAGATTAGCTTCAATTAAGAAATTTATTCGTTGAAAGACCCAAAACAAAATCAAAAAGGAGGTTAGGTAGGGGAATTAAAGGATGGAAATAGATAAGATGTATCGCAGATAGAGTACAAATAGAATCGGATTCCCTACCCCCCCCCTTTTTTCTATTTTTTCATTCCACCCTACATTATATGATATGACTTTCTGGAGCTCATCTAAACGATTGATGCGCGCGGTACAACGTTCACGATACAAAACTTTTTAGTTCATTCTATGGGCTTTCGGCTCATCCAAATTAAACCAAATCAAAAAAGGGTATCTTACGAATTTTTGAATTTCAATGCATTCCTTATTTGTCTTTCATTTTTGTTTTTCCACCTATACTAAAATTCCAAAGCGGCGTTGAATTACTCTGTTTGACCTAGAACATAACGTCAAAATATTCCTTAAATACCTGAGTTGTAGAAGTGAAGATTAGTTTCTTATCATTCAATAGGCATCTTGTATTTCATAAAATTTGGGGGCAATAAAATCTTTACGTAAGGGCCATCCTATCCAATTTTCGGGCATTAAAATACGTTTCAGGCGTGGATGATTATCATAAGAAATTCCCAACATATCATACGATTCCCGTTCCTGAAAATCCGAACTTTTCCAAACC